TACACATAATGTTTTAATAATGTAATTATATGCAAATTAACTTTTTGTAAACATTTCAAGGGTTTCTTCCTGGTTTCGGGGTTTGACAGGAAATGATAGCTATCCCTGGAGTGTAGGGGGGTGGGGGGGTTTGGCGCGCGTAAGCCGTAATCCTCAAAAAGCCCAAACGGCAAAGCAGGGAGTGAGATTTTGGTCTTATGCTCTTGATATCACTTATGTGGTTCTTTAGTTAATATCTTTACAACGTGGACATTATGTAACCATGTCAACGGGATAGTTCCACCCTCTTGGTAAGGTCATAAAGCACTTGCAAATGCCAGGGGAATGGAAAGAGAAAAAAAAAGGAACCAAATGCGCAAAAGTGAACGCCCGGCTTGGTGGGTAACGGGTAATATGATTACCACCATTAACCAAATGCGCAAAAGTGAACGCACCGCGTAGTGGGATTATCTCTAGTAATGGCCCTGAAGAAGGAACCAAATGCCAGGAATAGTTCACTAATAGCTACCCCCACGATAAATGGACCTGACCCTCACGAATAATAAACAAATAGGCATCACCGGTTGGTGGTTTCTTACTACATTAAGATTTGGAGGTCGTTAATAAGTTGGGTCGGAATATGAAGGTCATTATTGCGCTTTTGTTAATTAATCTGTTTAAGTTGGCTTTTTTGGATTATGAGTTAGGTATTTAATTTTTTGCATATATTCCCCTCCAAATACATTTGGCTTGTGTGTTTTCATTAGATTAGTGGTGTTTATACATATATATTCCTACTGCATGTGTCATATACACCATAGTATGCATCTCCTTCCAGGAGCTGCCCCACTTAAAAAGCACATTTTCCCTGGCGCGCGGCCGGGGGCAGAGGGTAGTTTAATTAAGAACCTTAGCTTTGGGAGTTAAGGGTGAGAGTTAAAATCTCTTTCCTCTGAGCGCTAGGGAGGGGTTTAACCTCCAATCTCCGGATTACAAGACCGGCGCTTTAACGCTAAGCTACTAGGGCATGCTCATTCAAGGGCTTTATTTTCTGCTCAGCCTACCATGGGCGCTAAAACAAGAAAAATGGCGAAGTAAATAGTGGATGCCACTTGGCCGATGATAATATAGGGGTGTTCCACGGGCATTCCACCAATTCACGTGAGGACTAAAACATCGGCTACCAAGGCTCAGAACAGAAACTGTGTCAGGGGTCGGAATGTTAGGCCCCGCTGCTTGGAAGTGTGAAGAATCGGAACAACCATGAGGACTAGAATAGAAAATAGGAGGGCCAGTACCCCTCCTAACTTGTTCGGAATAGAGCGGAGGATGGCATAAGCAAACAAAAAGTATCACTCTGGCTGGATGTGGGGAGGGGTAACCAGGGGGTTGGCGGGAATAAAATTTTCCGAGTCGCCAAGCATGTTAGGGGAGAACAAGGCAAGGGAAGTGAGTGCCAAAAGGAGGGCTACGAAGCCTAAAAGGTCCTTGTAAGAAAAATATGGGTGGAAAGAAATCTTATCGGCGTCTGAGTTAAGGCCTGCGGGGTTATTGGAGCCTGTCTCGTGAAGGAAAAGTAAGTGAAGGACAGTAGCGCCCGCAATAACGAAAGGAAACAGGAAGTGAAAGGCAAAGAACCGGGTCAAGGTGGCGTTGTCTACGGAGAATCCTCCTCAGATCCATTGAACGAGGTCGTTCCCAACGTATGGAACGGCCGAAAGGAGATTGGTAATGACGGTGGCCCCCCAAAATGATATCTGTCCTCAGGGGAGGACATACCCAACGAAGGCAGTCATCATCACAAGAAGGAGAAGGACTACACCAATAGTCCAGGTCTCTTTATAGAGGTAAGACCCATAATATAGTCCACGTCCAATGTGCATGTAAATGCAGATGAAAAAGAAAGATGCGCCATTAGCATGCATGTTTCGAATCAGTCATCCGTAGCTGACGTCTCGGCAAATATGGGTGACAGAAGAAAAGGCGGTAGAGATGTCCGAGGTGTAATGTATAGCGAGAAACAATCCTGTAAGGATTTGGCTTGCCAAGCATAGTCCTAGAAGGGATCCGAAGTTTCATCAAACCGAAATGTTTGAAGGGGCTGGAAGGTCGACTAGCGCGCTGTTGGCGATTTTAAGGAGGGGATGGGTCTTTCGTAGGTTGGCCATTAAAGGTTCCTGTAGTTGAGTTACAACGGTGGTTTTTCAAGTCACTGGTCCTGGTTAGAATCCTGGCGGGAATTATGACTTATCTTGTTTCTTTGTTTCTTTTTGGGCTGGTGCTAGGCTTGGTTGCCGTGGCCTCTAACCCAGCACCGTACTTTGCGGCGTTAGGGTTGGTGGTGGCCGCGGGAGTGGGCTGTGGGGTTTTGGTGGGGCACGGGGGGTCGTTTTTATCTCTAGTATTATTCTTAATTTATCTGGGGGGAATGTTGGTAGTCTTTGCATACTCTGCGGCCCTGGCAGCGGAGCCATTCCCAGAGTCGTGAGGGGACCGTTCAGTGTTAGGATACGTATTGGTGTACTTTGTGGGTGTTCTAGTGACCGCTGGGCTGTTCTGAGGGGGGTGGTATGAGGGGTCTTGGACGGTGGTGGACGAGTTCAAGGACTTGTCAGTATTCCGCGGGGACACAAGTGGGGTAGCAGTAATATATTCCTCCGGAGGGGGAATGCTTGTGGTCTGTGCGTGGGTATTACTTCTTACGTTGTTTGTGGTACTAGAGCTGACTCGGGGGCTGAGCCGGGGAAGTCTTCGGGCGGTCTAATAGGTGGTGAGAAAAACCGCGAGGGTGGTGGACAAGAAGAATAGGGTCAAATAGGTCTTGACCATACCGCGCTGAACATGGGTTGCTCCCGAGACTAAGGGGAGGTTTGTGGAGATGACTGCTTTCGGGCCGATTTTCTCAAATCATGTTTGATCCACGCTCTGAGAGGCGATGGTTTGTCCGAGGGTTAAATTTAGCTTAGGGGTCAGGCGATGAACGACTGCTGGGAAATAACCTAGTATATTAGAGAAGTTGTGGGGGGCCAAGGCAGGGGTAGTCTTAAACTGCTTTCCAGTGAGAGAAGCAAGCTCGAGAGCAATAATTAGGCCCAAGACGGACACAAGGAGAGCACTTAGTTTCAGGAGAGGGGGCATGGTCATGATGGGAGTTTTGGAGGGAAGAAAATTTGAGGTAAGGAGCAACCCAGCGAGGATACTGCCTCAAGCCAGTCGCTTGATAGGGTTAATAACAGAGGGGTTGTTCTCATTAATTGGGGACAAAGGCGGAAACCGGGGGTGTCCCATAGAAACAAAAAAAATCACCCGTAGGCTGTAGATTGCGGTGAAGGAAGTGGCGATTAGGGTGAGGGTTAGGGCTCAGGCGTTTAGGTAAGATGTGTTTAGGGCCTCAATGATAGCATCTTTGGAGAAAAAACCTGCCAGGAAGGGGGTGCCGGTTAATGCAAGGCTGCCAATAGTTATGGCAGTTGAGGTGAATGGAGTAAGCTCATGCATGCCGCCTATCTTCCGAATGTCCTGTTCATCATTAAGGCTGTGAATCACAGAGCCTGAACATAGAAAGAGCATGGCCTTGAAAAAAGCGTGCGTGCAGATGTGGAGAAAAGCCAATTGGGGTTGGCCTAGTCCGATGGTAACCATCATGAGGCCAAGCTGGCTTGAAGTTGAGAAAGCTACAATCTTCTTGATGTCGTTCTGTGTTAAGGCGCATGTTGCTGTGAAAACTGTGGTTAGGGCTCCTAGGCAAAGGCAGGTAGTGAGCGCAAGTTGATTATTTACCATCATAGGGCTTAGGCGAATAAGCAGAAAAATGCCTGCAACCACTATAGTACTTGAATGCAGTAGGGCAGAAACCGGCGTAGGACCTTCCATCGCCGAAGGGAGCCAAGGATGAAGACCAAACTGGGCGGACTTCCCGGTGGCGGCGACAATTAGTCCCAGAAGGGGCAGCGTAAGGTCGGTGTCCTTTGAGGCGATGAAAAGCTGTTGTAGCTCTCAGGAGTTCAAGTTGGTGGCTAATCATGCTATGCTGAGGATGAGGCCAATATCACCCACCCGGTTGTACAGAACAGCCTGTATAGCAGCAGTGTTGGCGTCGGCCCGACCGTATCATCAGCCAATAAGCAGGAAGGACATGATGCCGACCCCCTCCCAGCCAATAAAGAGCTGGAACATATTATTGGCTGTTACTAAAACAATCATGGCAACCAAAAAAAGCAGAAGGTACTTGAAGAATCGGTTCATCTGCGGATCGGCGTGCATATATCAAGATGCAAATTCCAAAATAGACCAGGTTACGTAAAGGGCGATCGGTGTAAAAATTGTCGAGTAGTGGTCGAACTTAAAGCTGAGGTTGATGTCGAAGGTGAGAGTATTCATCCAGTGTCAGTTAGTCACAATGGTCTCCGCTCCTTCGTCCAGAAAAATAAACAAAGGAATTAAGCTAACAAAAAAAGCTATCTTGACTGCATTTTTTACATGGGTCACGGCCCAGTCTGGGGCACGGGGGGAGGGTGTCAAGGTCGTAAATAGAGGGTAAATAAGAAGTACAAAAATTGTTAGTAGGCTTGAGCTTATAATGAGTGTAGTTGGGTGCATAGCATGTACTTGGATTTGCACCAAGAGTCTTTGGTTCCTAAGACCAACGGATAAGCTGTTATCCTTTACATGCTCGAGTGAGCCGTGGAGTTTAACCATGGGGCTGGAGGATTAGCAGTCACCAGTGCCTCGGGCCTCTCTCGGTGGACAAGAGGGGTTTAACCCCTGTTTCTAGAATCACAATCTAGCGTTTTGATTAAACTATGTCTACAAAACGATCAGCCTCACATTAGCTCAGGCTTCAGAACTAGGAGGACAATCGGGAGAAGGTGTAAAACCAAAAGGAGGTGCTCACGGGTGTGAGATGGTGGAATGGCAATAATGTGCGAGGGGAGAGGGCCACGCTGGCTGACCAAGAAAAGGTACAGCGAATAAGCGGCAGTAATGAGGGTTCCCACCCCGGTGAGGGCAATCGTTCAGTTTGACCAGTTAAATAGGGAAGTAATAATGACCAGTTCCCCCATCAAGTTAGGGAGAGGAGGTAGTGCGAGGTTTGCAAGGTTAGCGACAAATCACCAGGTTGCCATTAGGGGAAGGACCATTTGCATTCCCCGGGCCAGGAGTATGGTTCGGCTGTGGGTCCGTTCATAACTAGTATTGGCTAGGCAGAACAAAGCGGAAGAGGCAAGGCCATGTGCAATTATGAGAATAATTGCACCTGTAAACCCCCAGGGGGTTTGAATCAAAATCCCACCTGCCACGAGCCCCATGTGACTGACCGACGAGTAGGCGATCAGGGACTTCAAATCGGTTTGTCGCAGGCAAATAGAGCCTGTCATAATGATTCCTCAGAGGGCTAAGACTACGAAGGGGTACGCAAGCTCCTTAGTGAGGGGGTCCAGAATTAACATTATTCGCATTATGCCATATCCCCCTAGTTTCAGTAAGACAGCCGCAAGAACCATAGATCCCGCGATAGGGGCCTCAACGTGGGCCTTTGGGAGCCAGAGGTGGACCCCATAGAGGGGCATCTTGACCAGGAATGCAATGAGGCAGGCCGCCCACCATAGTTTATCGGCCCAGGTGTTTAACCCGAGAGGGGAGTTGTACTGGAGCGTGAGCATTGACAAAGAACCCGTGTCGCTTTGAAGGAGAAGTAAGGCAACCAGAAGGGGGAGGGACCCGGCCAGAGTATAGAATAGGAAATAAGTGCCAGCGTTTAACCGCTCCGTCTGATTTCCCCAACGCGTAATAATGATTAGGGTAGGGAGGAGGGTGGCCTCAAACATAACGTAAAACATAATTACTTCAGTGGCCCCGAAAGCCAAAATTAGGAACACTTGCAGGGAGGTGAGAAGTGAGACGAGAGTTCGCTGGCGATTGACAGGTTCAGAGGAGGTGTGGTTTTGACTAGCCAAGATTATTAGAGGGAGCAACCAGCAGCTGAGGACCAGAAGCGGTGTTGAGAGGGGGTCCGTTGCAATGTAAAGATTAGCTGCAGATCAGCCGGTCTCAGAAGTGCATTTGAACCAAGATAGGCTGGCAAATGCAATAAGAAGACTTTGGGTGATGGAGGCGGGTCATAGTCACTTGGCAGGGGAGAGCCAGATGGTTGGAAATAGCATAAGTGTTGGGATAAGAATCTTTAGCATTGTAGGAGGTTCAGGCTCTGCAGCCGATCCGTACCGTGAGTGCGGGCTGTGGCTACCAATAAGGCAAGGCCTGCAGCGGCCTCACAGGCGGAGAAGGCAAGCAGAAGTATAGGGGCGGAGGAGTAGCCGGTAGAGTCCAATTGTAATGCTCATAAAGAGAGGGCAATAAACAGAGAGAGCATTATTCCCTCCAAGCATAGAAGGGCGGATAGGAGGTGGGTTCGATGAAATGCAAGTCCCATTAGTCCTAGGACAAAGGCTGAGGTGAAGCTGAAGTGTACGGGGGTCATAAGGTAGTTATGGACTCAAACCATAATCATCTGAGCCGAAATCAGAGGTCTTATCTTGGACTAACGACCTATTCAGCCCATTCTAAACCGCCCTGAATTCACTCATACACGAGACCAAGCGTTAGTAGGGTTAAGACGGCTACGGCCCAGGCAAAGGTGACGGAAGGCGTTACTAGCTGGTCTCCCCAGGGAAGAGGGAGGAGGAGAGCAATCTCCAGGTCAAAAAGAAGAAATAAGATTGCAACGAGAAAGAATCGCATGGAGAAGGGGAGACGGGCAGAGCCTAGGGGGTCAAAGCCGCACTCGTAGGGTGAGAGCTTCTCGGCGTCAGGGGTGATTTGGGGGAGCCAAAAAGAGACAAGGGCAAGTACCCCCGAAAGGGCGGCCGTGATAGTAATTACTGTTGCGATTAAATTCATTATCTTTCCTTGGGTTCTAACCAAGGCCGTGTGATTGGAAGTCACCTATACTAATGTTAATACTAGAAAGATTATGATCCCCATCAGTAAATAGAGACATACAAGAATAGTCAGACGACGTCTACAAAATGTCAGTACCATGCGGCCGCCTCGAACCCAAAATGGTGCTCAGACGTAAAGTGGTACTGAATTTGTCGGAGCAAGCAAACAGCTAGGAAGGTGGAGCCGATAATGACATGAAGTCCGTGGAAGCCGGTGGCCACAAAAAATGTTGAGCCATAAACGCCATCAGCAATTGTAAAGGGGGCGTCATAGTACTCCAAGGCTTGGAGGAAGGTGAAGTAAAAACCCAGAAGGATGGTCAAGCCCAAAGACTGGATGGTCTGCTTCCGTTCGCCTTCCATAATGCTGTGGTGTGCCCAGGTAACAGTAACTCCAGAGGCCAAAAGGACTGCTGTATTAAGCAGGGGTACTTCGAAGGGGTCAAGTGCTGTGATGCCCGCGGGTGGTCAGCAGCCCCCTAACTCGGGCGTAGGGGCTAGACTAGAGTGGTAAAAAGCCCAGAAGAACCCAAGGAAAAAGAACACCTCAGAAGTAATAAACAGGATCATCCCGTACCGGAGGCCCTTTTGTACGGGCGGCGTGTGATGGCCTTGAAATGTGCCTTCCCGAATAATATCCCGTCATCACTGGTATATTGTTAGTAACAGTAAAACTGTACCCAGAGTTATCAGCGTTAGTGAGTGGAAGTGAAACCAGATTGCGGTGCCAGATGTCAAGAGGAGGGCGGCGATTGCCCCTGTTAAGGGCCAGGGGCTGGGGTCTACTATGTGGTATGCGTGTGCTTGGTGAGCCATTAGACGTTTTCTTGAAGGTACAGGCTTAAAAGAAGCACGAATACGTAAGCCTGAATCATGGCGACGGCGACTTCTAATAAAGTTAGTAAGAATAAGACCGTTGCGGTAAGAATTGCAACTGTTGGCATTAGGGGGAGAAGGACGAAGGCAGCGGTGGCGATAAGCTGAATGAGTAGATGTCCGGCGGTGAGGTTGGCAGTGAGTCGAACCCCTAAGGCTAGCGGACGGATAAAAAGACTAATGGTCTCAATAATAATTAGTACAGGGATAAGGGGTACGGGGGTACCTTCTGGAAGCAAATGTCCTAAGGCGGCGGTGGGTTGGTTTCGCATCCCAATAATTACCGTTGCAAGCCAAAGGGGTACGGCAAGGCCTATGTTAAGGGAGAGTTGAGTCGTGGGTGTAAAAGTATACGGGAGAAGCCCCAGCATGTTCAAGCTAATTAGGAATACCATAAGTGAGGTAAGGATGAGGGCTCACTTGTGTCCCCCTAAGTTAAGTGGAAGTAGAAGCTGTTGGGTGAAGCGGTTAATAAACCAACCCTGAAGGGTTAGGAGTCGGTTATTTAGCCATCGGGAAGAGGGTGTAGGGAACAGGATCCACGGGAGGGTCAGTGCAAGGGCCATTAAAGGCAGGCCCAGGAATGTGGGGCTTATAAACTGGTCAAAAAAGCTTAGTGTCATGGTCAGGATCAGGATTCAGGTTTAGCCTTCTCGGTGCTCTGTGTTGTTGGTTCGTTCGGAAAAGTGTGGCCGAGGACCTTAGGGGGGATAATTGTTAAGAAGATAAGTCAGGAGAAAGTTAGGATGGCAAATCAGGGGGCGGGGTTTAATTGAGGCATATCACTAGGGGTGGTTGGGGGCCACCATTCTTTAGCTTAAAAGGCTAACGCTTTACCCAGTTAAGCTTCTTAGTGAGGCGTCTTCGAGCATTAGGGAGGATCAGTTCTCGAAGTGTTTTAGAGGAACAGCCTCAACAACAATAGGTATAAAGCTGTGGTTTGCTCCGCAAATTTCGGAGCATTGGCCATAGAAAACCCCTGGGCGAGAGGCAATAAAAGCGGTCTGGTTTAAGCGTCCTGGGACGGCGTCCATCTTCACCCCAAGGGCTGGGACAGCCCAGGAGTGCAACACGTCCTCTGCAGAAACAAGAACTCGAATTGGTGATTCTACCGGGATGACCATGCGGTGATCGGCTTCCAGAAGGCGAAACTGTCCGGGTGCAAGGTCTTGGGTTGGGATTATGTAGGAGTCAAATCCTAGGTCTTCGTAGTCAGTATACTCGTAGCTTCAATACCACTGGTGGCCCATCGCTTTAATAGTAAGGTGGGGGTCATTGATTTCGTCCATAAGGTACAGAATTCGTAGGGAGGGGAGGGCAATAAGAATCAAAATTACAGCAGGGAGGACCGTTCACACAATCTCGATTTCCTGGGAGTCCAAAATATATTTGTTTGTCAGTTTAGTGGACACCATTGCTACGATAATATAAAGGACTAAAGTGCTAATAAGAAAAACAATTATTAGCGCGTGGTCATGAAAATGAAGAAGTTCTTCTATAACAGGTGAGGCCGCGTCTTGGAATCCTAATTGTGAGGGATGTGCCATTCTAGCATAAGCTCAAGACACGCGGGGTTCTATCCCGCAACTCTGCCTTGACAAAGCAGTGTAATAGTCATTGTTACTAGTGTCTTATAAAGAAAGTGGCAGAGTGGTTATGCGGTTGGCTTGAAACCAGCACATGGGGGTTCAATTCCTCCCTTTCTCGTTAATGGGTTTGAACCTGAACGAAGGCAGGTTCCTCAAAAGTGTGGTAGGGAGGGGGGCAGCCGTGAAGTCACTCTACATTAGTTGCAGTTAGTTCCACGGAGAGGACTTCTCGTTTGGCAGCAAATGCTTCTCAAAGAATAAACAGGAACATAATTACAGCTACCAGGGAGATAAGGGAGCCGATTGATGAAACGGTGTTTCACAGGGTGTAGGCGTCTGGGTAGTCTGAGTACCGCCGTGGCATGCCTGCCAGACCTAGGAAATGTTGTGGGAAGAAGGTTAGATTGACCCCGATGAACATTACTCCAAAATGGATTTTGGTTCAGGTACTGTGGAGAGTGTAGCCGGAAAACAACGGGAACCAGTGGACGAAGCCCGCTAAGATTGCAAATACGGCCCCCATGGATAAGACATAGTGGAAGTGTGCTACTACGTAATATGTGTCATGAAGCACAATGTCCAGGGATGAATTAGCCAGAACAATTCCTGTCAACCCCCCTACAGTAAATAGGAAAATAAAGCCTAGGGCTCATAGGAGGGGGGTCTCTCACTTAATTGACCCCCCGTGAAGCGTTGCTAGTCAGCTGAATACTTTTACCCCGGTTGGAATAGCAATAATCATTGTAGCTGAAGTGAAGTATGCTCGAGTGTCTACGTCCATTCCGACAGTAAACATGTGGTGGGCTCAAACAATAAATCCTAGCAGACCAATTGCCATCATGGCCCACACCATTCCCATGTAACCAAATGGTTCTTTTTTCCCCGAATAATAGGCTACGATGTGGGAGATCATGCCAAATCCCGGCAAAATAAGAATATATACCTCCGGATGGCCAAAGAACCAGAATAAGTGTTGGTAAAGAATAGGGTCTCCTCCTCCAGCTGGGTCAAAGAAGGTTGTATTTAGGTTACGGTCTGTTAGAAGCATAGTAATTCCGGCAGCAAGGACAGGAAGGGAGAGGAGAAGAAGTACGGCAGTAATCAGGACTGCCCAGACAAACAACGGTGTTTGGTACTGCGAGATTGCTGGGGGCTTCATGTTAATGATTGTTGTAATGAAATTGATTGCGCCTAGAATCGAAGAAATCCCCGCAAGGTGCAGGGAAAAGATGGTTAAGTCTACGGAGGCTCCGGCGTGGGCTAAATTACCAGCCAGGGGTGGGTAAACGGTTCATCCCGTGCCTGCCCCGGCTTCAACACCAGAAGAGGCAAGTAGAAGGAGAAATGAAGGGGGAAGGAGCCAGAAGCTCATATTATTTATACGGGGAAATGCCATATCAGGGGCCCCAATCATGAGGGGGATCAGTCAGTTTCCAAAGCCTCCAATCATAATAGGCATTACTATAAAGAAAATTATTACGAAAGCGTGTGCTGTAACGATCACATTATAAATCTGGTCGTCACCTAAGAGGGCTCCCGGCTGGCTCAGTTCCGCCCGAATTAACAGGCTTAGGGCTGTACCAACCATTCCGGCCCAGGCACCAAATACTAGGTAGAGGGTACCAATATCTTTGTGGTTTGTTGAGAAGAATCAGCGTGTAATTGCCACAGGTAAGGTGGCTGAGCATTTAAGCGGTGGATTGTAGCCCCATAAACGGAGGTTTGAGTCCTCCCCTTATCAAGCCCTGAGGTGTTACCACGTCAGATTGCAAACCTGAAGTAGTAGGCTAACCGCCTGCCGGGGCTTTCCCCCGCGACGCGCCCGGCGGCGGGAAAGTAGATGAATGCTCGCTGGTTTAAGCGTTTAGCTGTTAACTAAAAGTTTGTGGGATCGAGGCCCTCTCATCTAGAAAGGCTTTAGCTTAATTAAAGTGTCTGGGTTGCATTCAGAAGATATGGGATAAAGTCCCGTAAGTCTTATCAGGGGTTGGGGGGTTTTCACCCCCGCTTAAAGCTTTGAAGGCTCTCGGTCTAGTGCTATCCTAAACCCCTTAGGGGGTGAGAAGAGCTAAGACGGCGGGGGTGAGAGGAAGAAGTGCTAAGGCCATGACAGTAACAGTGGCCAGGGGCAGATGGGACTGGGTTGTGACTGTCCGCCACGGAGCGGTAGCGGGAGTAGTGTTAGGGGAAATGGTAAGGGATATGGCGTAGCACAGGCGCAGGTAGAAGTACAAGCTTAAAAGGGCTGTGAGGGCCGCCGCAGTGGCAACTAGCGGGAGGCCCTGTTTTGTCAGTTCCTGAAGAATTAATCATTTAGGCATAAACCCAGTAAGGGGTGGAAGACCCCCCAGAGAGAGAAGAACAAGAGAAGCAAGGCCGACCAGCGCCGGGGCTTTGGCCCAGGCGGTAGCCAGCACACTAATGCTGGTTGAGCGGGTGGTAAAAAATGTTAAAAAAGCCGACGCCGTTATCAGAATATATGTCAACAAAGCGAGAAGGGTGATGGAAGGGGCAAACTGTAGTACCAAAATTATCCACCCCAAATGTGCGATTGAAGAGTATGCTAAAATCTTACGGAGTTGGGTTTGATTCAGGCCCCCTCAGCCGCCAACAAGGGTGGAGAAGATGCCTAAAGTGGTAAGAATAGTCGGGTCAGCATAAGGTGCAACCTGCACAATGAGAGCAAAGGGGGCAAGTTTTTGCCAGGTGGAGAGCAGAAGCCCAGTAGGGAGGTCCAGGCCCTGGATAACTTCGGGGAGCCAAAAGTGCACGGGGGCCAGGCCAACCTTGAGGGCTAGTGCCATAAATGCGGTAGTCGCAGCAATTGGGTTCGACAGCTGTTGGATGTTCCACTCCCCTGTCATCCAAGCGTTGGTGGTGCTGGCAAATAAAATCATGGCAGCGGCGGTGGCTTGCGTAAGAAAATACTTAGTGGTCGCCTCAACAGACCGGGGGTGGTGATGCTGGGTCATCAAGGGGATAATGGCAAGGGTGTTAATCTCAAGCCCCATTCATGCTATTAGTCAATGGGAACTAGCAAATGTGAGGGCCGTTCCCAAGCCGAGGCTGGAGAGAAGGATGGCAAAGACGAAGGGGTTCATTAGTAAAGGAAGGGTTCTAACCAACATGTTTGGGGTATGGGCCCAAAAGCTTATTTAGCTGACCTTACTAGAAAGTGGTGTAGTGGAAGCACCAAGAGTTTTGATCTCTTGAGTATGGGTTCGAGCCCCTTCTTTCTAAGGAATCGGGGGGACTTGAACCCCCATGGTTCACTCTATCAAAGTGGCCCTTAGGCATTCGGGCACAATTCCGCTACAGCTGAGGGGGTAAGCCCGCGAAGGCAACGGGAAGTGCAAGGTGCCAGAGAACCAAAGCGAGGGTTAGGGGAAGAAAATTCTTCCACACCAAGTGCATGAGCTGGTCATACCGGAATCGGGGGTAAGAGGCCCGAACTCAGAGAAACACAATGGACAGCAACGATGCCTTGGTCATCAAGTTCAAGGCGGTAAGCTCGGGTAAAAGGGGGAAGTGGGATGCTCCCAGAAATAGAACAGCCGAGAGGGTATTCATAAGAAGGATATTGGCGTACTCAGCTAGGAAAAAAAGGGCGAAGGGTCCGCCGGCATACTCTACGTTAAACCCGGAAACGAGCTCAGACTCACCTTCTGTTAAGTCAAACGGGGCCCGGTTTGTCTCGGCAAGCGTCGAAATATACCACATTGCGGCTAGGGGCCAGGCGGGGGCAGCCAGCCAAATAGCCTCCTGAGCAACATTAAAGGTTTGAAGGGTAAAACCCCCGGTAAAGATGATGATGCTTAGCAGAATGAGGCCCAGGCTAACCTCATAAGAGATGGTCTGTGCTACGGCCCGAAGGGCCCCAATCAAAGCATACTTAGAATTGGAAGCCCAGCCAGAGCCTAAGATAGAGTATACCGCCAGGCTAGATAGTGCTAAAACAAACAAGATGCCAAGGTTGAAGTCGGCAACAGGGTAGGGGATGGGCATAGGGGCCCAGAGGGTAAGGGCCAAGGTCAAGGCAAGTATAGGGGTGGCTAAGAAAAGAAAGGGGGAGGAGGTAGAAGGGCGGACGGGCTCCTTAATAAAAAGCTTAACACCATCAGCGATAGGTTGAAGTAGGCCATAAGGCCCGACGATGTTAGGACCTTTCCGCAGCTGCATATAGCCCAAAACCTTCCGTTCAATTAATGTGAGAAAAGCCACCGCAAGGAGAACGGGAACAATATAGGTGAGGGGGTTAACAATGTAGGTAAATAGCGTTGCAATCATAGCTAAGAAGAGGACTTGAACCTCTGGGGAGAAGATCTTAGGCCTTCCGCAATTACCGGGCTCTGCCATCTTAGCGCGCCGTTATCTCTGGCTGCGAAAGCTGTGCCCCCTTGCCTAATTTAGTTGACCTCATCAGGTGGGGGTGGGGTTTACTCTGAGCATGGGCCCCGTCTTTTCGGTCCTTTCGTACTAGAAAAGGTCACGTCATAGATAGAAACTGACCTGGATTACTCCGGTCTGAACTCAGATCACGTAGGACTTTAATCGTTGAACAAACGAACCCTTAATAGCGGCTGCACCATTAGGATGTCCTGATCCAACATCGAGGTCGTAAACCCCCTCGTCGATAGGGACTCTGGGAGAGGATTGCGCTGTTATCCCTAGGGTAACTGGGTCCGTTGATCGGCTTTGCCGGATCATTTTTGGTCAGAATTTCTGTTGCTTAGAAAGGTCCTTCTCGGCTCTGGGAAAATATACTCCCACTCCACATGGGGGCTGGTCTTTCCCCCGCGGTCGCCCCAACCGAAGACAATTAGATGAGGTGCCATTAAGTTCTTACCCTTCAAAGAGGTTGTTTAACATGGGCTTTCTAGTGTCTAAAGCTCCATAGGGTCTTCTCGTCTTATGATAATATCCCCGCTTCTGCACGGGGAGATCAACTTCACTGACTTGGAAAAGGAGACAGCTTAGCCCTCGTCTTGCCATTCATACAGGTCTCCATTTAAAAGACAAGTGATTGCGCTACCTTTGCACGGTCAAAATACCGCGGCCGTTAAACTTATAGTCACAGGGCAGGCGGGACCTCTCATTGTTAGGTTCCGAGAGGCGATGTTTTTGGTAAACAGGCGAGGCTTGTGTTTGCCGAGTTCCTTCTTATCCTTTAGGTCTTTCCCTAATGCACTCCGGTGTGGGGTTAACGATTGATCTGATGGGGCTTACTAGTAGTTTTTCTAGTCCATAGTTCCCTCTGGCTTTGGGTTCGCTAAAGGTCGGTGGTGGGTCCGGTCCGAGTTACACAGGTGCTGGGAGAGGGGGGTACCCTCTTGTTACTCATTTTAGCATGGTCGCTCCCACAGTAAAGCGTGGGACGGTCTAGTAATAGTAGGGGGTAAGATTTGCTATCAGAATAAAGGGGTAAGAAGGTGTCTGAGCTTTAACGCTTTCTAGGCAGGTGGCTGCTTTTAGGCCCACTGAAACATTATTCCTTGATTAATATGATCTTTAACCCGCTGTTAAGGTTGTGTCCTCTTTCAAAGGAGCTGTACCTCCTTTGACTAACTCCACTAACTTTCCGTCGCCAAGGTGGGTTACACTAAGGGGGGTGGGCAATTTAGTGGGCTGAACTTCTATTCATTTCTTAGACAACCAGCTATAACTAGGCTCGGTAGGTTTATCACCTCTACTCGGAGCTCTTCCCACTCTTTTGCCACAGAGACGGGTTGGCCCTATAATAGGCTGTCTCGGAGTAGCTCGTCTAGTTTCGGGGGCTTAAACTAAAGTTCTCTTTGCTTAAGAAATACTGGCCAAATCATGATGCAAAAGGTACGAGGGTTAGTCTCTGCTGCTTTGCGCTTAAATGGGTTGTTTCATTTCTCTTTCAACTTTCCCTTGCGGTACTTATTCTATTGCTTCTAGGTCCTGTTCTGTCTCCCTTACTAAGGCGGAAAAATGGTTTGATGTGGGGGTTATAATTCATGGGGGTTTGTGTATGTCGTGGTCTTAAACCAGTCGAACGAGCTAGTTGATTAGCTCAGGGTGGCTCGATTTGCACGGGCGTCTCCTCGGTGTAAGGGAGGTGCTTTACTGTCTTAGCTACACCCTGATTTTTCCAAGTGCACCTTCCGGTACACTTACCATGTTACGACTTGCCTCCCCTTTGTCCGGTGATAATTTTATGAACTTAAGAAATAGACTTGGGGAGAGTGACGGGCGGTGTGTGCGCGCCTCAGAGCCAGTTTCGACAGGACGCTCTAGTTCCGATCTACTGCTAAATCCACCTTCAGGGGCTGGTTTCACAGCCCCCTCCGTAGTACTCTAGATTAGAGAATGTAGCCCATTTCTTCCCTCCCCATACGCTACACCTCGACCTGACGTTTTGGGGTCTGCCCATTGTGCATACTATATTTCCTTCACAGGGTATGCTGACGACGGCGGTATATAGGCGGGGATAACAAGGGGAGGTGAGGTTGAACGGGGGTTATCGGTTCTAGAACAGGCTCCTCTAGGTGGGTCTGAGGCACCGCCAAGTCCTTTGGGTTTTAAGCTGGCGCTTGTAGTCCCCTGGCGGACAGCAGTTGTATATTACTGTCAAATTTTACGGCTAAGCATAGTGGGGTATCTAATCCCAGTTTGTTCCATAGCTGTCGTGGGTTCAGGCTAAACAAATAAAGCTACTTTCGCTAAGGGGCTTCGTTTCCCCGGGTGCGTATAACAGCCTTGGGGATATTCGGCTTTAGTCCTTAATACCCTAACCACACTTTACGCCGATGTCTATCTACTTGGTCCTCTCGTATAACCGCGGTGGCTGGCACGAGTTTTACCGGCCCTGTTGACTTTAACTAAGTCAAGCTTTCGCTTATGGCTTAATGTTTATCACTGCTGAGTTCCCTTGGGGGTGTGGCTTAGCAAGGCGTCTTGGGCTACCGGGACAGGTGCGCCTGATACCAGCTCCTCGTCCCCGGGCGGGGGATTAAGGGCATCCTCACAGGAGTGCGGAGACTTGCATGTGTAAATCCAGTCAAAGCTGATAGTAAAGTCAGGACCAAGCCTCTGTGCCCGCGGGGCTTTCTAGGGCCCATCTTAACATCTTCAGTGTCATGCTTTATTTAAGCTACGCTAGC